CATTCTTTAAACTCGGATTCATAGAGAAATCTATGATCAAAGATAGAACGAGATCCATTTTCCATCATCTCTAAGGGATTCCTTGGTTCGGGCCGAAGAAGCGAGGATCCCACCAGAGCGCCTTCTACTACTTCTAATAGGCCATCAACTAGATCAGAATCCGTCTCAACGAGTCTATAAGAAGTGATCCAATTTTTTTCGTCGGGTCCGGGTAGAGACCAAAGATCTTGAGCGACCGATCCGGCAGAACAACTCAAAAGATAAAGAAGTATCGTTAATTTCTTCATGCTCGTTCCAAGTTCGAAGAACCATTTGTACAAATAAGGATCCCCTTCGTAACATGATTGCTTCTTCATATAGATAGATATGGGATCTATAAGGCAGCAATTATTTATAAGTACATTTTGTGCAACAGCCCTTCCTATCTGATAGAAAAGGATCCCATGATCCGGAACCGGTCTTACATGGGCTCGCAACTCCCAAGTTTGTCTATGAAGAGCAAATCTAATTGTATTAGTGTCTATAATGGATTTCTTCTGTGTAATACTAATCGATAGGGCCTCATTGGTAATTGCTACAAGATCTCGTGCATTGTAACCCAAGGCTATGGACCCGAATCCATTAGTATGGAACATTTTCTTTTCCAAGTGAAATCCCCTAGTATATGAAAGGGTGAAAACGTGCTTTCGTTGTTGTGGAATAAGAAGCCTTCGTATCTTAATGCATGTATTTAATTTATTCGGAGCTATTAGAGCGGGATCCACTTTTTTGGGAATATGAGTCGAAGCAATAACAAGAATATCTCTAGTGGACCGTCTTTCACTATCCCCGGAGAGATAGTTCAATAATAAACCGAGGGACTCCGACTCATCCACATACAGATCATGAATGTTTGGAATCCATACTATGCAAGGAGACATTGTTCTTGCCAATTCGAATTGCAAGTTGATAGAAGCTAGGTCTATTTCCAACTCGACGATATACCTAAGTATCTCATCATCCACCGTATACTCCTCCCTCAGCTCCGGGTCCGAGTCCAAGTTCGAATAAATAGAGTCACGATCATCAACATCGTCCACATCTTTAAGCGCATACATATATTCCTTAGCAGGATCGCTATCATCATCAATACCACCAATATCCACATCATCAAGCGCTTCCATAGAGTCCTCAGGATCGAGATCATCAATAACTATTTTCAAATCCAGCTTGTTCAGAAATACCGTAATGAAAGGAAGATAGGAGTTTGTCGCTAGGGATTTGACCAAATAGGATCGTCCAGTTCCTATAGGACCTATCACTAAAATACCCCTAGAGGGGTATAGGGCTAGGCGGAACGAAAAGGGTTTTGGTTTTCCATGAGATGGGAAATGAAAACTATTAGCCCCACACGAGGTTTGTGAATAAGTGATTGTCTGATAATGAGCAAGGAATATCCGTCTTTCTGCTAAACAGGATGTATTGAACTCATAATTCATTAGATCCTTTTGATGAATGTCAACTAAGTATCGTAAGTAAATTGCTCCCGCTTGTTCAAACATTTGATAACCATAGTCACTCTTTACTAAATGATCAATATGAGTCAGACTCCAGAGAATTTGATCAATCCCTTTTTCTGGCCTTAAGGTGGAGAAATGAAACGAGTAAACTCTCTCTTTATCCAAAAACCAATCACAGGTCTCGATCCAGGATTCTATTTCATCATGAGTCTGAAACCTTTGTCCTTTTCTTATCCATGAATAGATCTCTTTACTTGTATGACTTAGCCGTCTCGTATTTCTCGAAAAAGTGATTCGATTGATGGGATTTGGTATGATACTTATGAGATCGATGAGATTGAAAAATATCTTCTGTATAAATTTGACCCCATAAGCGGGACCACCACCAAATCGCGCAAAACCCAGTATTTCTGTTAGAAAATCTTCTAATTGTTCCCGAGCAACTAGAAAGAGATTCTTTAACCAGAAAGAATTCGGTTCAGGTTTAGGATACCCATCCACAAGTTTGTACACCTCAATCGTGTATGATGGAATCGTCAAAGATTTTATCCTCTCGAACTCTGTCTGTAACTCACTAGAGTCTAGAGAAACAGAGAAAAGAAGTACCTGAACGAGACATCCAGCAAGAAGAAGAAGTAAAAGGCTTGAATAGAGGAACTCCCGAACATTTGGCGAGCTCAGATGTGTCGATATCAACGGTGACTCATTATTTCGATGAATCATTTCTTCGACCCGCAGAAGCCTACGGAAACACTTCCACGAAATATCACTTGAAATCTCACTTATCGGTGCCCACAATCCCCACAATTTTAGCTTAAGAGCTCGCCATTTTAGCTTAAGAATTCGACATGCTGATCTGTGCATAATATAATGAAAAATGGATACAAATTTGTGACTGCTACTTAGCATCGGCAATAGGTCTGAAAAAGCATCTAAAAATATCAAATTTAGATATTTGTACCCTGTCGAAGTAAAGAACCATGGCATATATGTTTGGAATAGATTCCATTTTGAGAGAGTTGAAAAAGCACTATCTCGTTGAAAGGTTCTATCCATCTGCCCTTTCTCAACGCCTTTCTTTAGCCAATTTCGCCAAAGACGCAATTTTTTACTCGTTTCGGATGGTAAATATTTCTCAGAACGTGGGGTGTGAATCAAACCCATGTTTGAATTGAAATTGAGATACTGATGCAAGTTCTTCCTTTCTGAATCAGATAGATTCATATCTGAAAGAGGTTGACAATAAGTTCTTTCCAAATTGACCATTTCTTCCTCTGTTAGAGGTGTTCCAGAAATGTCTGCGATCGAGTAAATAGTTCTACGAACGAATAGATCGGATCGAATTGGAAAATGGAAAGATTTGTACAAGTTATACCGTTCGTTACCCCTTTGTGGAAAATAGTTAGGTATGACTATGTTTGATACCTGTGACTCGATTGGTGAAATAGTATCTCTCTCCAAAAAAGCATGTTTTTTTTTACCGACGCACAAAGAAAATTGTTTGTTGCGAATGAACAAGATATTGAGGAATTGTCTATACGTAAAATCAGAATTCTTGATACGGGCCTTTTCCATATAAAAAGGGAATCTTTTGTTACAATAGAAGAAGAAGTGATGTGGATTATTCAAGAATCGAAGTCGATTTGCTTTAGAAAAAGAAGATATCAATGAACTTCTATGAAATGATTTTACGGGATTCAGCCAATTGTCTTGATCGAAGGATATCATTGAGAAGTAGGAATCCGTGTTATCAAAGGATTTCCTGCGATTCTTTCTAGTATGGGAGTCAACCATCCACTTTGGTATCTTATTGAACAAAAAGGGTGATATTGTTCCTCCATTGATCCATAATTTCGATTTTGGGGAAGTATCATGATCATCCGCTTTCCATTTTTTCAAATGAACGATTGGAAGACCTAGTGATTTTAACAACGGATTGCAGAGTTGATCATTCGGACCTTGCAATTCATAAATGTGGATCTCGTACCTATGAATGGGCATATTCCCTAAACTCACAAAGAAAAAAGGAAGTGAGTTAGACAAAAAGAGAATCAGCTTTGACAATGACTTAGAAAATTTTTTTTTGTTGATAACCTTAGACCAATCAATCCAATATTGATTAATACGTAATCGATCGAAGACTACTTGAACTTGAAAATTGCTTTTCTGCTCAGAAACGAAATGTTCCTGGAAATTTTTGCTCCCGTTGAACCATTTGTATCTATATGCATCAGGATCCCGATTCATGGATCTCTCGCTTCGAGAAATCAAAATAAGAGAATCGAACCGTTTCTTCTGATTCTTTTTCAAATTCGATAAATGTTGGTTGATCGTATATTTCATTATAGTTCTATGATTCAGAGTATCGTTTCCTATTTGATCCCTTTGAATTCCATATTCGAAGTTGCGATCGTATCTATTTATTAAAATGAAAAAGAATCGACTCAATACATTTATTATGTACCCATAAGTGCTATATTGGATTTGAATCAGATTTCGGATCAATCTATATTGATTGACTGCCTCCATTATGTTGTTGCTAGCAAATACCACTATTTTTTCTTTTGTATCTTTCAAATAATTCCCGCAGGAGATCCGAAGCCATTTTTTTCTGATCCTTCGATAAAAAGATTCATTCTCGTCATAAAAAATAGGAGGTAGAACCAATAAAGATTTCTTTTTCGATTCATCCCTGGAGTTGAATACCTCATTCAAAAAGTGTTTTTGATCCAATCCGTAGGAATCAATAGAAAAGGCAAATCCCTTATGATACACCAGATCCGGCTCGGTTATTGATAGAGTGAATAGATCTGCCATTTCTTGAAATCTCTCTTCGGATTCAAAATCGTGGTGTAACGTGTATCCCCCCCTGCTCCGGTCATGGAATAGACGAAATAAATTAAAAAATGGATTTTTGTTCAAGAATGAAATCTTATTGGAACTGTCCATATTCGGTTCATCCTTCGGAACCATATCACATCCCCGATCTGATGAAATAGGATGAATTGAGATGGTCTTTTGTAAATACGTAATTATCTTGAATATATTAACCATTTCTTTATTTTCCGATCGCCTGCAGGGGACAAAAGAAAAATCTTGTTCTTTCTTCAACAATTTCTGATCTCTAGTGGACCTCTCGGTAGGATTTGAACCCAGATGAAGTTCTGACCATCTGTCAGAGAAAAAAGAACGAATGGATCTTGTAGGATTCCCAAGAAGTTCTTCGATTTCTTCCGGAAGCCGCTGATTATTCATCTGCTTCTCACCTTCCGCGAATAGCCGAGAATATCCAGAAAGGCATTTTGGGAATCGGCCTGATCCTATCTCTGTTTCTTCCGTTTGAAGAAAGGAAGGATCCCAAGGGATCGATCTTTCTTTTCGCTGTTGAATCTCCCTTTGATTGAGAGATGTGTGATATTCCGAATCCGCATTCCTGATGGAATTCAAGCGATCTCTAGATTGATCAAAAGATCCTTTCAATTGGCTAGAATCCCTCTTTTT